CTAACAAAATTAAGAAAGAAAGGTTCATAGAATTTTGTCCCCTTTTCGCCGAACTAAATAGATCTAAGGGCCTTAATCCATCCGCATTTTTTCACCTATCACAAATGGATCAACAGTAGGATTTTTTTTCTTTTTTGCTCTTTCCTATTTTATAACCACAATAATTAGGAATAGAGAATTTCTATCAAATAAGGGTCTTATTGCTGGAATAATGGTTTCAATTGTTATTTGATTTGATACATTGTGGTCGATAACATTGGTGAATTAACAGAAACGGAAAGAGAGGGATTCGAACCCTCGGTAAACAAAAGCCTACATAGCAGTTCCAATGCTACGCCTTGAACCACTCGGCCATCTCTCCTACATAATCTTATTATTGACCAGAAACTGAGTGAATAGCGAGTTATTCATATTACTGCAGTACAGGTACGACCGATCACTAGTTCCATAGGAAGAATTCCTTTCCCATTTAATATTTCTCAACAAAAACTTCTCTCATTCATCAGCTACCCCGCGGATCTATTCCAAATTTATGAATCGTCCCATGGATTTTGATATTTCGATTGTATGGCGTGGTGTATACACGTTATGCAAACAGAAGGTATGGTTACTCTACTCTATTTTTTCATGGAATGATTATTCCATTCTTTTTTCTCTTTGGATCATAACCAAATCAAAACTTCTCGAGTTATTAGAATCTGTAGTAAAAAAAGTCCTTGGTTATTTAACTTAGATAAAATAGTAATAGTTCCGCTCATTGGTATACTACAAAAATGGGAATGAAATCAATCTGATTCCAATATCTCATATCTTTCCCAAACAAAAGGGGACAATTTAAGTGGAAAGCCCATATCTATTTAATATCTATTTATTAGAATAAAATTAGTCTGTTTTTATGTTATTTCGTACTGTATAATTCCTTTGCTTTGTTTGTGGGATCATTTTCCCCGAGGGGTAATGAAAAGAATTCTAGAATGGATTGCTAATTATGCCTAGATCTCATATAAATGGAAATTTTATTGATAAGACCTCTTCAATTGTAGCCAATATCTTATTACGAATAATTCCGACAACTTCAGGAGAAAAAAAGGCATTTACCTATTACAGAGATGGTGCGATTTGATTCTTTTTTCTTGTTTTTTTTAGCCCTCACCTCAGTCTTACGAGAAAGAGACGCGGTTCGGTATAGAAAGAACGAAATTCTTGAAATAAACCTACGCTCGGTGAAGGTGAAGTTTGGAGATAGAACAATTCCTTCTATCGTGTATCCTCGATTGATGCAGCCTCAGATGTTTCAATTGTTGATTTGAGTATTGAGCGAAAGGTTACACCTATGGGTTCTGTATTGCGGGTCAATCCTACACTACATTAGTACCAATAGACGGCATAAGGGAAAAAGCACTACACCTAGGAATCAACAACACAAAAACTTTGTTATAAATTCCCCCTTTCCTTATCGGTATCGGGACTAACAAGAATGGTTGGGACAACAAACATCCATCTCGTTTGTACTTTGGATACCCGTATAACCATCAAAGATCGTTGAAGTGACTAATTCCTGGAAATAGAAGGCGTTGAGAACAAAGAAATTGTTGGAGTTACCATTTATATCTAACACTAATATGATTGGTGTTAAGAAAAAACCTCTTGCGGGAAGGCTGGCTAGAGATTTCTTGTAAAAATACTAGTTCCTTTCAGTTCATAATGAGATGAGAATAGTTCAATTTTTATTCTATGGATTATTCCCCTTAGTACTATGCGCAGAAGGGAGGAGCCGTATGAGATGAAAATCTCATGTACGGTTCTGGAACGGAGATTTTTTGAATAGAATGAACGACCGTAACGGATGTTGGCTCAATCCGAAGGAAATTATGCGGAAGCTTTACAGAATTATTATGAAGCTACGCGACCAGAAATTGATCCCTATGATCGAAGTTATATACTCTATAACATAGGCCTTATACACACAAGCAATGGAGAGCATACAAAGGCTTTGGAATATTATTTCCGGGCACTAGAACGAAACCCATTCTTACCACAAGCTTTTAATAATATGGCCGTGATCTGTCATTACGTGCGACTATCTCCACTATAGAAATAAGGAAAAAAAGCAAAGATCAAATTGGCTAGTAAATACTAGAAAAAATAGGCTTTCTACATAATGCATCGTCCAAAGCAACGATTTTTATCAGCTGTAGCAAGGAAAGAGACTTCACGAGAACCAAAATAGGAAGAAAAAAAAAAATGAGTGCAGCCTATATACTATATTCTATGGATAAAGGATCAAATTGATAGAGAAAGCACCGTAAAGATCAATTAGCGAGCTATTGAGTCGATACAGTTAAGAACTGCTTACTTATGTCATGATATGGGACAAAAGTTAGGAATCAACTTATGTAATAGAGTCGATCCACTAAGGTATTGAGCAGCGGTGTAGCATCAGATCCCAAAGATAGTAAGTTCTTTTTTCTTATGGAAAAAAGTCTTTTTCAAAGATTCT